AATGATGAGCCTGATTAAAGGACTATCGTGATAGGATAAAACATGTAGTAAATCCTACCTTCATTACATCCAACAGAATTAAACTATCACCATTAAGCATCAAAAGCCAACGTGCACCATACACCAAGATGTAAAAAACAACAATCAACGTAGAAAAGTAAGCTAAAGTAAGCTAATGGGTTCATACCCCATAAATAGAGTACACACTCTCTTCTCTAATGCCCAGTAACTCAACAAAAATCCTCCTACTAACCACTTTAGTGGGGGGTATATTAGTATCTGTATCCTCAAATTCATGATTAGGAGCATGAATAGGTTTGGAGATCAATCTAATATCCTTCATTCCTTTGATGTCAAACATCAAAAATATGTACAATACAGAAGCCTCACTAAAATACTTTATTGTACAAGTGTTAGCCTCGGCAACACTTCTATTTATAGTAGTAATAAAAACACTAATAGAAGACTTGTTCACGTTTGATAGAAACCCATATGCACCTATAGTCATTTGTACCCCCCTCCTGCTCAAAAGTGGAGCCGCACCCTTACACTGATGATTCCCAGGAGTAATAGAGGGACTAAGATGAGAAAATTGTGCACTATTAATAACAGTACAAAAAGCCGCCCCATTGATATTATTGTCATACCTGATCGAAATTAACACCTTCACGCTAATAATCATCCTTGCATCAACAATTGTCGGATCAATCGGAGGCTTAAATCAAACCTCAATACGTAAAATCCTAACTTACTCATCAATCAACCACACCGGCTGGATGTTAATTGCCCTGGCCACAAGAGAAAATATATGAATAGTATATTTCATGATTTACTCGACACTAGCACTAGCAGTAGTATCGGCCATTAGGCTATCGGGAGTATCATTCATCAATCAAACCATAATAACAAACAAAGAAACCACATTAATCAAATTCATAATATTCACATCACTCCTATCCCTAGGCGGACTCCCTCCCTTCCTTGGTTTCCTACCAAAATGAATTGTTATCCAATCAATAATTACAAACAACCTGGCTCCCCTAGCCACAATCGTAGTAGTAACATCCCTAATTACATTGTACTACTACCTAAAAATCTCCTATTCAAGATTCATAATCTTAAACACAGAGCCAAAATGAAATTTAAAATCACCAAAAAACATACAAACCAAAAACACCTGAACACTAGTTTTATCCTCAATCTCCCTTACAGGGATAGTGGCCTGTACGATCATCACCAACATTAACTAAAATAAGGCCTTAAGTTAAACATCAAAACTAATAACCTTCAAAGCTATAAATAAAGGGGTTTCCTTTAGGCCTTGATAAGTCCTTTAACTCACCCCTATAGAATTGCATTCTATAATCACAAAATGAATACAAGGCCTATAAAATAGTGGAAGAGCAACACATAATGCTCCTAAATAGATTTACAGCCTATCGCCTAATTTATCTCAGCCATCCCACTAATTTTCACCCGATGATTCTTCTCAACTAATCACAAAGACATTGGAACACTATACTTCGTATTCGGAGCCTGATCAGGAATAGTTGGAACATCACTAAGAATACTAATTCGAACAGAACTGGGACAACCGGGATCACTAATTGGAGACGATCAAATCTACAATGTAATTGTCACAGCTCACGCCTTTGTTATAATTTTCTTCATAGTTATACCAATTATAATTGGAGGATTCGGAAATTGATTAGTACCACTAATACTAGGAGCACCAGACATAGCGTTCCCACGAATAAACAACATAAGATTTTGACTACTACCGCCATCATTAACTCTTCTTCTTACTAGCAGAACAGTAGAAAGCGGTGTAGGAACAGGATGAACTGTTTATCCACCCCTTGCGAGAGGTATTGCACATGCCGGAGCCTCTGTAGACCTGGCCATCTTCTCTCTTCACCTAGCCGGTGTATCCTCTATCCTAGGGGCAGTAAACTTCATTACAACAACAATCAACATAAAACCAAAAAGCATAAAGCCTGAGCGAATCCCCCTATTCGTATGATCAATTGCCCTTACAGCCCTTTTGTTGCTCCTATCATTACCAGTTCTAGCAGGAGCAATCACAATACTATTAACAGACCGAAACTTAAATACATCATTCTTTGACCCGGCGGGGGGTGGAGACCCAATCCTATATCAACACTTATTTTGATTCTTCGGGCATCCTGAAGTATATATTCTCATTCTACCAGGATTTGGTATAATCTCCCACATCATTTGTCACGAAAGAGGAAAGAAGGAAGCATTTGGAAACCTAGGAATAATTTTCGCCATAATAGCAATTGGGCTATTAGGATTTGTAGTGTGAGCTCACCACATATTTACAGTAGGAATAGACGTCGATACACGAGCATACTTCACATCAGCAACAATAATCATTGCAGTTCCAACTGGAATTAAAATCTTTAGATGATTAGCCACAATATATGGAACCCGAATAACCTACAGAGCAGCTTGCCTATGAGCCCTAGGATTTGTATTCTTATTCACAATAGGAGGATTAACTGGAGTAGTTTTAGCAAACTCATCAATCGATATTGTATTACACGACACTTATTACGTGGTAGCACACTTCCATTATGTACTATCTATAGGAGCAGTGTTTGCAATCATAGGAGGATTTGTTCAATGATTCCCCTTATTCACCGGCCTAACTATAAACCCAAAATGATTGAGGGCTCAATTTGCCGTTATATTTGTAGGGGTAAACCTAACATTTTTCCCACAACACTTCTTAGGGCTAGCCGGAATGCCACGACGATACTCAGACTATCCAGATGCCTACACCACATGAAACATTATCTCATCCATAGGATCAACTATCTCATTCGTAAGTGTTATGATATTCCTGTTCATTATATGAGAAAGAATTTCATCAAACCGACTAATCTTATTCCCTACCCACACAAGCAACTCAGTGGAATGATTACAAAACTTCCCGCCTGCAGAACACAGATACTCAGAATTACCAACTATCACATTAACTAATTAACACTTATCTAACGTGGCAGATAAGTGCGGTGGATTTAAGCTCCACAAATAAAGTTTTAAACTTTCATTAGAACCAATGACAACATGATTAAACTTGACACTTCAAGATAGAGCATCACCAGTCATAGAACAATTAATCTACTTTCACGACCACGCACTAATAATTATATTAATAATTATTACAACAGTATTTTACACAATAATCAGAATTATTGTAAACAAACAAACTAGACGATTCATTCTAGAGGGACAAATAATCGAAACTGTTTGAACAATTGCACCCGCAATCATTCTAGTATTCATTGCAATCCCATCACTCCGACTCCTATATTTAATGGACGAAATCCACAATCCTGTAGTAACACTAAAAACAGTTGGACACCAATGATACTGAAGTTATGAATATTCGGACTTCACAAAACTTGAATTCGATTCATACATAGTACAACAAGAAGATCAACAAACAAATACGTTCCGGCTACTAGATACAGACAACCGGGTAGTACTACCGATAAATTCACCAATCCGAATAATTGTAACAGCAGCAGACGTACTTCACTCTTGGGCAGTGCCAAGACTTGGGGTAAAAACAGACGCCACGCCAGGTCGACTTAACCAAACAAGCTTCTCAATCAATCGACCAGGCCTCCTATATGGACAATGCTCAGAGATTTGCGGGGCAAACCACAGATTTATGCCAATCGTAATTGAGAGAGTATCTACTAATCAATTCATTAATTGAGTATCAAAGATAAGAGAATCATCAGATGACTGAAAGCAAGTAATGGTCTCTTAAACCAGATAATGGTATCCTAGCACATATCTCTGATGATAAAGGATTAGTTAACTTTATAACATCAGAATGTCAAACTGAAGTAATCAAAAAGATATCCTTTTATACCTCAAATAATACCTATAGAATGAACTTTACTATACATCACATTTTTAACAACATTTTTAATATTTAACATCATAAACTACTTCATCCAATCATCCAGAAAACAAACCAAAGTAAAGAAAGATATTAATATTAACAAAATAAACTGAAAGTGATAAGAAACCTGTTCTCAATCTTTGACCCAACAACAGAAATCAACAGTCTTCCACTAAACTGAACAAGAACTACCATCGGCCTATTACTAATTCCAACAAGAATCTGACTAATCCCATCCCGAAATAGTATAATAATAAGTCTACTAATAAATAAACTTCATCAGGAAATAAAAAACATCCTAAGAAAAGGAAACGAAAACAAAGGAAATTCATTTATCCTAACCTCATTGTTCCTAATAATCCTAATAAACAATTTCTTAGGGCTATTCCCATATATCTTCACCAGAACAGCCCACTTAACACTTACACTAACCCTAGCCCTACCTTTATGAATAAGATTCATATTATTTGGGTGAATCAAAAATACCAATCACATATTCGAACACCTAGTACCCCAAGGTACGCCAACACTATTAATACCATTTATAGTAATCATTGAAACCATCAGAAACCTGATTCGACCGGGAACACTAGCAGTACGCCTAACTGCAAATATAATCGCAGGACACCTATTATTAACCCTACTAGGAAATAATGGACCATCCATAAGACATACAATGCTAACTATACTAATCATTGCACAAATCCTCCTACTAATTCTAGAGGGAGCAGTAGCCGTTATCCAATCATACGTATTTGCAATCCTAAGAACCTTATATTCTAGAGAAGTTAACTAATGTCGATACACGAAAACCACCCATTCCATATAGTAAATAAAAGACCTTGACCACTAACAGGAGCCATCGGAGCAATAGTAACCCTAATAGGATTAATCAAGTGATTCCACCAATACGACGATAGCCTGCTAGGAATCGGAGCAATTATCACCGTATTAACTATAATCCAATGATGACGAGACGTAACCCGGGAAGGAACATATCAAGGCTTACACACAAGGGTAGTAACAACAGGCCTGCGATGAGGAATAATCCTATTTATTGTATCAGAAGTTTTATTCTTCGTATCATTCTTTTGAGCATTTTTTCACTCAAGCCTATCACCAACAATCGAGCTAGGATCAACATGACCTCCAACAGGAATTCAACCATTTAACCCAATACAAGTACCCCTATTAAATACAGCAATTCTCTTGGCCTCGGGAGTAACTGTAACATGAGCCCACCATGGTCTACTAGAAAATAACGCCACACAAGCAACTCAAGGACTATTCTTCACAGTCCTATTAGGGCTGTACTTCACCGCACTTCAAGCATATGAATACCTGGAAGCACCATTCACAATTGCAGACTCAGCATACGGATCAACATTTTTCGTAGCAACAGGATTTCATGGCCTACACGTAATTATCGGAACAACATTCTTAACAACATGTTTACTACGACATGTAACCCTACACTTCTCGGCAAATCACCACTTTGGATTCGAAGCAGCAGCTTGATACTGACACTTCGTAGACGTAGTTTGATTATTCTTATACATTTCAATTTACTGATGAGGAAGATAAAATAATATTTATCTAATACAAGGAAAGTATACTTGACTTCCAATCAAGAAATTTGTGAAAACAAGATAAATAATAACAATAATTGTAACAGCAGCAACAGTGACCATTTTGCTATCATCAGCCATCATACTAATAGCAACACTAATCTCAAAGAAAATCAACGATGACCGAGAAAAAAGATCCCCCTTCGAGTGTGGATTCGATCCAAAAAATTCTGCACGCCTACCATTCTCATCACGATTCTTCTTAATTGCAGTAATTTTCATAATCTTCGATGTAGAAATTGCACTACTATTACCAATACCAATCATTATACAAACATCAAACATAAAATCGTGAATTATCATCAGATCAGTATTCCTACTAATCCTAATTATCGGACTCTACCACGAATGAAATCAAGGATCCCTTGAATGAAGAAATTAAAAGAGGGACTATAGTTAATAATAACATTTGAGTTGCATTCAAAAGGTACTAATCAAATAGTTAGCCTCACTTAAACCCAAAGTGTGAAGCAAAATTGCAATCAGTTTCGACCTGATCTTAGATAAATCCAATTTATCCCCACTTTTTAACTGAAACCAAAAAGAGGTATATTATTGTTAATAATAAAATTGAATTAATATTCCAGTTAAGGAGGTGACAGAAAAAGTGAATGCTGCTAACTTATCACTATAGCGGTTAAAATCCGTTTACACCTCTAATTTATATAGTTTAGATATAAACATTACACTTTCACTGTAAAGACAAAGAGAACTTTTATAAATACACCCAAAGGAAATAAATATCCTCATCAACATCTTCAGTGTTGCGCTCTAATTATAAGCTATTTAAGTAATAAATTAAAATAAATAATAAAATAACAACCCACATAACAAAGAACCCTAAAAACACCTTTAAACTATTATACTGAAATCACTGATTGACCCTTCCCAAATTAAAAAGAACTCAATATAAACCCTGACCACCAAAATATTCCATTCAACCAGAATCAAAAACCTTGGTTGTCCTATACCCAATTTCTAATGGACTAAAAGATACACCATAAGTAGAAAAAAATGGTATAAACCACATAGAGCCCACATAAGAAGAAGCCCCATACAAACCTAAAGTAAATAGCCTATCACCAAAGGCAAAACCAGCCACTCTATAACCAATTCAACCCCCAACAAAAACAACAAATAAAGTAAGAAACTTTAAATAATAGGGCAAACAAATAACAGAGGGAGTAGGACAGATCAACCATATAAGAGAACCACCACCAAGTACAGTCATAATTAACAAGCCAATCATACCAAACACCATATTATAACTAGTCTCGACTATGGAGTAAGAGGGAACAAAATTAAAATCGCCGCACATAACAAAATAAAATAAACGAAAAGAATAACAAACCGTTAAACCCGTAGATAAAAATAACAAAAAGAAACCAAATATATTTACATATCTCATAGAAAACATCTCCAAAATATAATCCTTAGAATAAAAACCAGCCAGAAAAGGCATACCACATAGGGCAAAATTGGAAACCATTAAACTTGAAGAAGTAAAAGGTATATAAACAGACAAACCACCTATAAAACGAATATCCTGAGAGTCCCCCATAGAATGAATAACACCCCCAGCACACATGAATAACAAAGCCTTAAATAAAGCATGAGTTAGCAAATGAAAAAAGGCCAAGCCAGAAAGACCAATAGAAATAGTCATAATTATTAAACCTAACTGTCTTAGAGTAGACAAAGCAATAATCTTTTTCAAATCAAACTCAAAATTTGCCCCAAGGCCCGCCATAAACATAGTTAATCCAGAAACTAACAACAAAAAAACATTTAATCAGTATCTAAAAGAAGGACTAAACCGAATTAACAAATAAACACCAGCAGTAACCAGAGTAGAAGAATGTACTAAAGCAGAAACAGGAGTGGGAGCAGCCATAGCTGCAGGCAACCAAGAAGAAAATGGAATTTGAGCACTCTTAGTTATAGCAGCTAAAACAACGAGGAAAGAAATAAGCTCCATCTCAACAGAACCAGATATGAACTCCAAATAATAAATAAAACTTCATCTACCGAAGTTAATTATCCAAGCAATAACCATTAACAAAGCAACATCACCAATCCGGTTAGATAATACAGTCAACATTCCAGCACCATAAGACCTTGTATTCTGATAATAAATTACCAACAAATAAGAAACCAAACCTAAACCATCCCAACCCAATAAAATTCTAATCACATTAGGACTAATAATTAAAAATATTATAGAAACAACGAACATCAAGACCAAGAAAATAAAACGAACAAGATTTAAATCACCAAACATATAATCATCTCTATAAAGAATAACCAAAGAAGAAATAATAAAAACAAACCCCATAAACAATAAAGACATTCAATCAAACAAAAAAGTCATAATAACAGATCTACCATTTAACGTAATAATGTTCCAATCAATAAAATAAATCAAATCACTTATAACAAAATACACACCAAAGAAACAACAAAATAAGCCAACAAAAAACAAAAAAATAAATCTAACAAAACAAACAGACATAATAAATCTAAAATATATAATATATCATTGGCACCACAAACCAATATTTTATCCTTAAACTATTTAGATAGAATCCTAAACTCAAAAAACAGCAATGTCAACCCTCAAAATAACCAAATTCAACGGAAACCAATGTAAAAATAATAACAAAAACTCACGAAGATAGCCCAAAGAGCAAGAATACAACCCAGAATAAATAACACCATGTTGACTATAAGAATACATATATAGAGTATAAGCAGCACTAAAAAAAGATAACAAAATTAAAACAAACATAAGACATCAAGACCAAGAAACCAATCTACTCAACAAACCAATTTCACCAAGAAGATTAAGAGAGGGGGGAGCAGCCATATTACAAGCTCTCAATAAAAATCATCACATAGCCATTCTAGGTATTAAATTAATTAAACCCCTATTAACCAAAAGACTTCGTCTACCGAATCGCTCATAAGTAATATTAGAAAGACAAAAAAGACCGGAAGAACAAAGACCATGAGCCACTATTAAAGCAAATGATCTACAAACCCCCCAATAACTTAAAGTCATAATACCACCAATAACCATTCTCATATGAGCTACAGAAGAATAGGCAATCAATGACTTCAAATCAGTTTGCCGCATACAAAATAAACTAACAAAAAGACCCCCAACCAAACTTAAAGAGATCCATACAAACCCAAACTTAAACCCAAATTTAAATAATACAGGAAAAACACGAAGAAGACCATATCCTCCTAACTTCAATAAAATACCAGCCAAAATTATAGATCCAGAAACAGGGGCCTCAACATGGGCCCTAGGAAGCCACAAATGAACCATAAACATAGGCATTTTAACCAAAAAGGCAAAAACCATACAAACATAAAATAAACTACCAACCAAAAAATCCCTTCCACACAACATAAATAAACATAAAGAACCAAAAGAACTATAAATAAATAAAATACCAACAAGTAATGGAAGAGAAGCCAACAAAGTATAAAATAACAAATAAATACCGGCCTGTACCCGCTCAGGTTGATAGCCCCAACCCAAAATTAAAAACAAAGTAGGAATCAAGCTACTTTCAAAAAAAATATAAAAAGAAAGAAGACCAACTCTTCTAAAAGTACAATACAATATAATAGTTAACATCAAAACAACAAAAATAAAGAAACCAGAAAAATAACCCAAACGGAAAATAGACTCACTAGCTAAAACCATAAGAACACAAATTCAAAGACTGAGAAAAATAAGACCATAGGAAATTAAGTCACAACCAAACATATAACCCAATCCACTTCAACAAAAAAAATAAGGAAAAGAAAATATATAAATAAAAGAAATAAAGAATAATAAAGAACTAATCAACCACCAAAACTCAGAAAATATACATAGGGGGGTCAAAAAAATCAAGAAACAAAGAAACCTTAACATTGAAGAACACTATAAGATTGAAAGTAATCATTACCATGACTACGAATCATAGAAACCAAAATTGATAAACCCAATGACCCCTCACAAACAGAAAAAACCAAAAAATATACAACAAAAAATAATCTATAATTAAAACTACATAAATATAAATAAATAGAAAAATAAAGAACCAAAACAACAAACTCTAATCTAAGAAGAGTAATAAGTAAATGCTTACGACTAGAGGAAAAGGCCCAAATACCACAAAAATAAACAACAAATAAATATAACCACATTGGCATTAAGTTTTAATAATTTAATAAAAATATTGGTCTTGTAAATCAAAAATAAGGAATAACCTTTTAAAACTTCAGAGGAAAGGCTTTAAGCACCATTTCATTAATCCCCAAAACTAACATTTTAAATAAAATACCCCCTGTGACATAATAAAACTACTTATATCCCTAAGAACCTTAACAGGACTAATATTCACACAAATAAAACACCCTATAGCAATAGGATTGATGCTCCTAATCCAAACAACAATAGTATGCATAATTAGAGGGACAATATACAGAAGATTTTGGTTTTCCTACATCCTATTCATAATCATAATCGGAGGAATACTAGTACTATTTATATACATAACCAGACTAGCATCCAACGAGATATTCTCACCATCAAATAAAATATTAATAACTATACTAGCAATAATACCCCTATTAATGTATATTATACCAAGACCGACAAATAATAAAGAAATACATACACATGAAACAATAATAGAAAGCGAAATCACAACCACAACCACCGTCATATATAATCAAATAATAGGAACCATAACAACACTGCTAGTAATATATATACTAATAACACTAATCGTAGTAGTAAACATCATCAATGTATCAAGGGGACCCCTACGACACACAAATTAATGAATAAACCCACACGAAGAAAACACCCATTATTTAAAATTGCAAACGATGCACTAGTAGACCTACCAACACCATCAACAATCAGAGGATGATGAAACTTTGGATCACTACTAGGACTATGCTTAGTAGCACAAATCATCACCGGGTTATTTTTAGCTATACACTACTGCCCAAGTATTGACACCGCATTTGACAGAGTAAGACACATTTGCCGAGACGTAAACTATGGGTGATTACTACGAACAATCCACGCAAATGGTGGATCAATATTTTTCATTTGTATCTACCTACACACTGGACGAAACATATACTATGGATCATACAACTTCATACATACGTGATCTGTAGGAGTAGTAATCCTATTCCTAACTATAGCAACAGCATTTATAGGATACGTACTACCGTGAGGGCAAATATCATTCTGAGGGGCAACTGTAATTACAAATCTCCTATCTGCGATTCCCTACATAGGAAAGGAAATTGTTCAATGGGTATGAGGGGGATTCGCAGTAGACAACGCCACCCTTACACGGTTCTTCGCACTACACTTCCTCATGCCATTCGTAATCGCAGCAATAGTATTAATCCACTTACTATTTCTACACCAAACAGGATCTAATAACCCGCTAGGACTAAATAAAAATACAGACAAAATCCCATTCCACCCCTATTTTACAGTAAGGGACATCCTAGGATTCGCAGCAACCCTTATAGTACTAACCATACTAACACTAAAGGAACCATACATACTAAGAGACCCAGACAACTTCACTCCCGCAAACCCCTTAGTTACACCAGTACACATTCAACCAGAATGATATTTTCTATTCGCATACGCAATCCTACGATCAATCCCCAATAAACTAGGAGGAGTAATCGCCCTTGTAATATCTATTGCAATCCTATTCATCTTACCAACAAATAAATCAAAGTTCCGAGGAATACAATTCTACCCAATCAATCAAGTATTATTCTGAACAATAACAAATACCGTAATTCTATTAACTTGAATTGGAGCACGACCAGTAGAAGACCCTTACGTCCTAACGGGACAAATCTTAACAACAGTATACTTCATATACTACCTAATAAACCCAATAATAACAAAAATTTGAGACAAAATAACAGATTAGAGTTAAAAAGCTAAAGAACAAAGCCCAATGTCTTGAAAACATTGTGAAAGAAGTTTAAATCTTCTATTAACTTATCATACCTAAATTAATACACTACAATAAAGAGAAAACAAAACATTTAACACCAACAAAAAATAAAAGATAATTTAATGAAAGAGGCAAAAATCTCTTCCAAGCCAAGTATATCAACTTATCATAACGAAACCGAGGCAAAGTACCACGTACCCAAACAAACAAAAAAGAAACAAAAGCAAGCTTAACATAAAAAAGAAAAGAATAAAGATCTCTTCCCAAAAAAATAACACAAAACAACAAACTCATAAAAAGAATGCTGGCATACTCGGCCAAAAAAATCAAGGCGAACCCTCCTCCCCCATATTCAACATTAAATCCAGAAACAAGCTCAGACTCACCTTCAGCAAAATCAAATGGAGTACGATTAGTCTCAGCTAAACAGGAAATAAATCAAACAAATGACAATGGGAGAGAAAAGAAAATTAACCATAAATAAACCTGAAAAAAATAAAAATAAACCAAATTATATCTACAAACCAAAACAACAAAAGAAAGTAAAATAAAAGCCAATCTTACCTCATAAGAAATAGTCTGAGCTAAAGCACGAAGACCACCCAGCAATGAATAACCCGAATTAGAAGACCACCCAGCAATTATAACAGTATAAACACCAAGACTAGTACAAGCCAAAAAAAATAATAAACCCAACTCAAAAGAAATAAAACCACTTAAATAAGGAATTAATAACCAAACCAACAGGGAAAGAAAAAACCCCAAAATAGGAGAAAAATAATAAACTAAATAATTAGACACCAAAGGAAAATACTGCTCCCTAGTAAATAATTTAATAGCATCTCTAAAAGGTTGAAGAATACCAACAAAACCAACCTTATTTGGACCCTTACGAATATGAATATAACCTAAAACCCTACGTTCCAACAAAGTAAGAAATGCTACCCCAACCATAACAAAAATCATCAACAACAAAAAAACAACAATAAGAAAAAAAAAATCCATTACATACTACTTGTAAAATAAAAACTTTACATTAATAGATTCTAAATCCAATGCACTTATCTGCCAAAATAGTAAATACTTTAATAATAATCAAATAAAATAAAATTATTCCAAATATCCGGTCCTCTCGTACTAAGATATAAAACATCATTATAGATAGAAACCAACCTGGCTCACGCCGGTCTGAACTCAGATCATGTAAGGTTTTAAAGGTCGAACAGACCCAATTAACAATTCAGCTCCTACACCGAAAATTCACCTTAATCCAACATCGAGGTCGCAAACCCCCCCGCCAATAAGAACTCTCAAGGAGGATAACGCTGTTATCCCTAAGGTAATTTAATCTTATAATCAAAATAAATGGATCAAAAAAAATATAAATAAATATAACATAAAACCAAAGAGGAGTTAAAAAAATTCCTCCCATCACCCCAACAAAACACTTATTCCAACTAAAAAAACAAAACGAACAGATTAAAATACAGTAAGAAAAATGTCAAACTCTATAGGGTCTTCTCGTCCCATAAAAACATTTAAGAATTTTAACTCAAAAACCAAATTCAATAAACACAATATAACTAAGACAGCTAATGTCTCGTCAAGCCATTCATACCAGATCACAATTAAAGAACTAATGATTATGCTACCTTTGCACGGTCAAAATACCGCGGCCCTTTAACTCACAAAGTCAGTGGGCAGGCCATACTTCAAAAACTGACAAGAAAAGATGTTTTTGTTAAACAGGCGGACACAAATATTTGCCGAATTCCTAAAAAATAATTAACATCATCAAACCTAACATAAAACACAATAACAATGAGATTTACTAATTCCACAATAATTATTAAACAAACCAAAGTAAAGAAAACACTTCAATAAATAAATTAAATTAAAATAAAATAAATAAAAGAACAAGCAAAATTTTAACATAATCAAATCGAAAATCACTATAAAATCCACAAAACTAAACCTTTAATAAAATAATTATAATAATAAAATAAGGAGCTAATCCCCCTTAATCTTAGTGCCAAATAAAAATAAATAGAAAAATAACAGAAATTAAATTTGGCACATGAATTAAATTCATTTCTTGAAAAACCAGAAACCATTAAAGACGAATAACATTTCATTACCAATAACCTATTATTAATACTAGTGAAATAGTAACTAACATAAATCATTAACTCCTTTAAAATCGGGAAATAAAAATAAATAATAAAATTCAATGAACCCTGATACACAAGGTACGATAAATAAAATCAGCTTCCTCAAAAACACTCAAAAAGTGCCACAACCCCTCACGGTACAAATAACCTATCGTATAAAAAATTAAATCAAAATAATACAACAACCAACAAATGATATTTCAATAAAACTAACAAAAACAACAAATAAATATAACAAGACAATCAATAAAATCAGACCATACCGAATCGCACGGTACAATAATTCAGCGTAAATGAAAACTCAACTAACAGAAATGATCTGACTAATTTAACAAAAAATCAATCCAGCCGCACCTTCCGGTACAACCACTTTGTTACGACTTATCTCATTAATAACTTTGAACGAGAGCGACGGGCGATGTGTGCATATCCCAGAACCATTATCATGAAAACAATCTATAAATCATTACAACCAAATCCAATTTCATGCCAATATTAAAACCAACAATCCAAAAACAAATAATAATGTAATCCATCATTCACTTAGAAACAAGCTGCACCTTGACCTGAAATAAATCAAAATAAAGAAACAAGAAAATTACTCAAACTCTAAAAAGATAATCAATAAACGGCGGTATACAAACCAATAAGCAATCCAAGTAAGGTCCAACGTGGACTATCGATAACGAGACAGATTCCTCTGGACGGAATGAGATACCGCCAAATTCTTTAAGTTTCAAGAACATAACTAATACTACTCAGGCAAATAAACATTTAACATTCCAAAATAATAGGGTATCTAATCCTAGTTTATAAAAAGAATTTCATAGCTTCCAAAAAAATAAAAGATAAAAACAAAAATAAAAATTTCACCTAATCAACCAAACAAGACAGAATCTTAACAAAATAAAATATAACTACCAACACCGAACACATTCAAACGCTTCCAAGGTATAACCGCAGCTGCTGGCACAAAATTTAACCGAAACTAAAACATATTGCTAGATACAAGTATACTTGATCAACCAATAACAACTAATGAGAATAAATAAGACCTCAACAACCCATCTAGAATCATAGAAAATCACGCAAAAACTTACATATAGAACAAACAAAAACTGAATGAAAAAGCAAGAATAAAACTTCTTACACCAAGAAGAATGGGGAGGGAGGTACAAAAAACCAATTCATTAATTATA